GATCAAACTAAAGGTATTAAGCATAACAGACTTTTTGTTCTTGGAGATAATTGCATTTTGATTGAGTTATTGATATAAGGAAAAGGAAAGTAAGTAAGGTAAACAAAAAATCCTTCTTTTTCTTTGAACCCACCCAATCAAAAATCCTCCTTTTCTCAAAGGAGAATTGAAAAAATCATATTTTCATACAATATCTTAATTGAATTATATGTAATGATCAATAAATTAAGTTGAATTCTATATCTACACATACCAAAAACATAGCAAAATCCTAGTACCAATCTAATCTATTCTATAGATATTGGGATTAGAGTTGACAAACAAACAAAACCAGCAATATACTTTATTAGTATCGAATAGAAATCTAAATGGGGCGTGGCCAAGTGGTAAGGCAACGGGTTTTGGTCCCGCTATTCGGAGGTTCGAATCCTTCCGTCCCAGAACATATATATATTCTATGAGAATATAGATTGCTTTTTTAACAATGTTCTGGTTAAAATCGAAATGTTAGCTGGAATGTGGTTAAGGAGCAAAAATTTGACTTAATCTGGACTTGTTTGGCTTTGTGCCTAGACAGCTCGCATTTCGTAAAAATAAAAAAGACTAGGACACCCCCTTCTTTTCTTTTGATTTATGCTGCATCAGTCCCATAGAATGGGGTAGATAGGAGTTAATCAGTAATGGGAAGGCGTTCATTTCAATATCTATAAACGGTGACAATTGCTCAGTCTATTTGATCGAATTGATAGATACGAAAACCTCCCTATTCTTTGGATTTTATCAATCAGATGAAAAAAAAAAAAAAAGAATAAGAATGAAAATCTTACCTTATATTAATCTTTTTTTATCCATCTCATAAAAAAATTGGATTTGTTGTTTGGTGTATTTATCTATTTTAAATCATTGAAATCGTTGATGATTCAATTAAAAAAAAGATAAGTCTTTTTTCCTAAGATGATCAAAATTTCTTCAAATAATGATGTCGAAAGATAAATCGTTTTAATCATTCCTTAGAAGCTGAATCTTTGCTATTTGAAGAAGTATGAAATAGGTCAATCTCTCCTATTGAGTCACGTGAAGATGCAGAATCAAAAAGAACTCATTTATTCGTCTTATTTATTAGTATTTATATATATATATTAATTAATATGTTAGACAAATTAATATTATTGATGGGGTCTTACTAAGACTTCTTCAGAAAAATCTTTATCCACCTATATCTATAGTATATAGATATAGAAAATACTATAGATTATGGTGTTTATACATCAGCCCAACCAATGACTATTCATGATTCCATAATTGAATCAATTCCATACCGGTTCTTAGAGGAATGTTATGGTAAAACTTCGTTTGAAACGATGTGGTAGAAAGCAACGTGCGACTTGAAGGACACGATCCGTTGTGGATTTGTACATCCACCATTTTATGTAGGAATGAAGGTGCTCTTGGCTCGACATCATTGGTAATGTAAAGAGTCCATGATGGAGCTCGAGTAGAAAGTATTAATTTATTTCTCGGGGCAAAGGTCTAGGGTTAATGCCAATCAATAAAAAAATTGGAACAACTTCGTAAATATATCTTCGGTATGGAAATCTAAAGAATCCAATTCGAGCAAGTTTCCAATTCCAAAATTTCTTGGAATTGATCAAACTTTTTCGATCCAAAGTGTTTCACGCGGGAATCCATCGTCTGTAGGATTCTTTCATAGAAATCGCAAAAAGGGTATGTTGCTGCCATTTTGAAAGGATTAAAAAGCACCGAAGTAATGTCTAAACCCAATGATTAAAAATAAAAGAAAGATAAAGGATCCCAGAACAAGGAAACCCCTTTTTAATTGTCTTAATAACTGGATCAGACTGAAGAATCCAAATCGATTTTAAACGAGACAAACAAAAAAGGAGGAAAGACCGCTCAATAAATGAAATTGCCGAACGATTTTTCTTTGAACTGGTTGAAAGTTATCCAACTTGAGTTATGAGAGTACGAATGGTTTCTTTTTCATTTTCAGAAAGAAAGAAGAAAAAAAGACTAACATCTTTAATTGATTTGATCATTTTATGGACCCAGTTGTCATTTCTTAGATAGAATTCCATACAGAGACAAAACCTCGAATCAATCATTTTTCTCGAGCCGTACGAGGAGAAAGCTTCCTATACGTTTCTAGGGGGGGTGTTGTTCATCTACATCTATCCCAATGAGCCGTCTATCGAATCGTTGCAATTGATGTTCGATCCCGAAGAGAAGGAAAAGATCTTCGTAAAGTGGGTTTTTATGATCCGATAAAGAATCAAACTTATTTAAATGTTCCTGCTATTTTATATTTCCTTGAAAAAGGGGCTCAACCTACAGGAACTGTTCAGGATATTTTAAAGAAGGCGGAAGTTTTTAAGGAACTTCATCCTAATCAACCGAAATTCAATTAAGGAAATAAATTAAGGAAATACAAAAAAGGGGGTAGTGATTTGTATATAACTTTGTATGACTTTTCTCTTCTATT